CTATCAGACAACAATTAGCCAATCTAGATTTACGAATTATTATAGACTATTCATTAGTAGAATGGAAAGAATTGGAGGAAGAGGAACCCACAGGGAATGAATGGGAAGATCGAAAAGTTGGAAGAAGAAAAGATTTTTTGCTTAGACGCATGGAATTGGCTAAGCATTTTATTCGAACAAATATAGAACCAAAATGGATGGTTTTGTGTCTATTACCAGTTCTTCCTCCTGAGTTGAGACCAATCTATCATATAGATGAGGATAAACTAGTGACCTCGGATATTAATGAAATCTATAGAAGAATTATCTATCGGAATAATACTCTTACAGATCTATTAACAACAAGTATAGCTACGCCAGAAGAATTAATAATATCTCAGGAAAAATTGCTACAAGAAGCCGTAGATGCACTTCTTGATAATGGAATCTGCGGACAACCAATGAGGGATGATCATAATAGAGTTTACAAGTCGCTTTCAGATGTAATTGAAGGCAAAGAAGGAAGAGTTCGCGAGACTCTGCTTGGTAAACGGGTCGATTATTCAGGGCGGTCCGTGATTGTCGTGGGCCCTTCACTTTCATTACATCGATGTGGATTGCCTCGCGAAATAGCAATAGAACTTTTCCAGGCATTTGTAATTCGTGACCTAATTAGAAAACATCTTGCTTCGAACATAGGAGTTGCTAAGAGTCAAATTCGGAAAAAAAAACCGATTGTATGGGAAATACTTCAGGAAATTCTGGATGACCATCCTGTATTGCTGAATAGAGCGCCTACTCTGCATAGATTAGGCATACAGGCATTCCTCCCCGTTTTAGTGGAAGGGCGCGCTATTTGTTTACATCCATTAGTTTGTAAGGGCTTCAATGCAGACTTTGACGGGGATCAAATGGCTGTTCATGTGCCTTTATCTTTGGAGGCTCAAGCAGAGGCGCGTTTACTTATGTTTTCTCATATGAATCTTTTGTCTCCAACTATTGGGGATCCCATTTCAGCACCAACTCAAGATATGCTTAGTGGACTCTATGTCTTAACGAGTGGAAATCGTCGGGGTATTTGTGTAAATAGGTATAATCCATGTAATCGTAGAAACTATCAAAATGAAGATAATAACTATAAGTATAAAAAAAAAAAAGAACCCTTTTTTTGTAATCCCTATGATGCAATTGGAGCTTATCGGCAAAAACGAATCAATTTGGGTAGTCCTTTGTGGCTGCGGTGGCGACTAGATCAACGCGTTATTGCTGCAAGAGAAGTTCCCATCGAAATTCACTATGAATCTGTGGGGACCTATTATGAGATTTATGGACACTATCTAATAGTACGAAGTATAAAAAAAGAAATTCTTTATATATATATTCGAACCACTCTTGGTCATATTTCTCTTTATCGAGAAATAGAAGAAGCCATACAGGGGTTTTGGCAGGGCTGTTGTAATTCTATGCTACCAACGGGAATTCGAGTCTCTCCGGGTTAACTAGGACCATAATTGCAGAATTTCTACGTGAATCAAGATCTAGAAAAGGAAGTTTTCCAATCACTGACTCAAGCCCATTGTCAAATTCTACTCAGCGCAATATGGAGGTACTGATGGCAGAACGGCCCACTCAGGTCTTTCACAATAAAGTGATAGACGGAACTGCCATGAAACGACTTATTAGTCGATTTATTGATCACTATGGAATAGGATATACATCACATATCCTGGATCAAGTAAAGACTTTGGGTTTCCGACAAGCTACCGCCGCATCCATTTCATTAGGAATTGATGATCTTTTAACAATACCTTCTAAAAGATGGCTAGTTCAAGACGCTGAACAACAAAGTTTTATTTTGGAAAAACACCATCATTATGGGAATGTACACGCGGTAGAAAAATTACGTCAATCGATCGAAATATGGTATGCCACAAGTGAATATTTGCGACAAGAAATGAATCCGAATTTTCGGATGACCGATCCTTTTAATCCAGTCCATATAATGTCTTTTTCGGGAGCCAGAGGAAATGCATCTCAGGTACATCAATTAGTAGGTATGAGAGGATTAATGTCGGATCCCCAAGGGCAAATGATTGATTTACCCATTCAAAGCAATTTACGCGAAGGACTCTCTTTAACAGAATACATTATTTCTTGCTACGGAGCCCGTAAAGGGGTTGTGGATACAGCTATCCGCACATCAGATGCAGGATATCTCACGCGCAGACTTGTTGAAGTAGTTCAACACATTGTTGTACGTCGAGCAGATTGTGGCACCGTTCAAGGTATTTCTGTAAGTCCTCGAAATGGAATGATGGCGGACAGGATTTTTATCCAAACATTAATTGGCCGTGTATTAGCAGATGATATATATATAGGTTCGCGATGTATTGCTACTAGAAATCAAGATATTGGGGTTGGACTTGTCAGTAGATTCATAACTTTTCGAGTACAACCAATCTCTATTCGAACCCCCTTTACTTGTAAGAGTACATCTTGGATTTGTCAATTATGTTATGGCCGGAGTCCAGCTCATGAGGACCTGGTCGAATTGGGAGAAGCCGTAGGTATTATTGCGGGTCAATCTATTGGAGAACCGGGCACTCAATTAACATTAAGAACTTTTCATACCGGCGGAGTATTCACAGGGGGTACTGCAGAACATGTGCGAGCCCCTTCTAATGGAAAAATCAAATTCAACGAGGATTTGGTTCATCCGACACGTACACGTCATGGACATCCTGCTTTTCTATGTTCTAGAGATTTGTATGTAACTATTGAGAGTGAAGATATTATACACAATGTGTGCATTCCGCCCAAAAGTTTTCTTTTAGTTCAAAATGATCAATATGTAGAATCAGAACAAGTGATTGCTGAGATTCGCGCGAGAACATCCACTTTGAATTTGAAAGAGAAGGTTCGAAAACATATTTATTCTGACTCAGAGGGCGAAATGCACTGGAATACTGATGTGTACCATGCACCTGAATTTACATATGGTAATATTCATCTCTTACCAAAAACAAGTCATTTATGGATATTATTAGGGGAGCCCTGGAGATACAGTCTAGGCCCCTGTTCGATCCACAAGGATCAAGATCAAATGAACGCTTATTCTCTTTCTGTCAAGCCAAGATATATTGCTAACCCCTCAGTAACTAATAATCAAGTGAGACACAAATTTTTTAGTTCGTATTTTTCTGGTAAAAATCAAAAAGGAGATAGGATTCCTTATTATTCAGAACTTAATCGAATGACATGTACGAGTCGTTGTAATCTGAGATATCCGGCCATTCTCGACGGCAATTCTGATTTATTGGCAAAGAGGCGAAGAAATAGATTCATTATCCCACTCGAATCGATTCAAGAAGGCGAGAACCAACTAATACCTTCTTCAGGTATCTCAATGGAAATCCCCAGAAATGGTATTCTCCGTAGAAATAGTATTCTTGCTTATTTTGATGATCCTCGATATATAAGAAAGAGCTCGGGACTTACTAAATATGAGACTAGAGAACTGAATTCAATCGTCAACGAAGAGGATTTGATTGAGTATGGAGGAGTCAAGGTATTTTGGCCAAAATACCAAAAGGAAGTAAATCCATTTTTTTTTATTCCCGTGGAAGTCCACATTTTGTCCGAATCTTCTTCCATAATGGTACGTCACAATAGTATTATTGGGGCCGATACACAAATCACTTTAAATAGAAGAAGTCGGGTAGGCGGATTGGTCCGAGTGAAGAAAAAAGCAGAAAAAATGAAACTGATAATCTTTTCTGGAGATATCCATTTTCCTGGAAAGACAAATAAGGCATTCCGATTGATACCACCAGGAGGGGGAAAACCAAATTCCAAAGAATACAAAAAATTGAAAAATTGGCTCTATATCCAACGAATGAAACTTTCCAGGTATGAAAAAAAGTATTTTGTTTTGGTTCAACCTGTAGTCCCATATAAAAAAACGGATGGTATAAATTTAGGAAGACTTTTCCCGCCAGATCTCTTGCAGGAAAGTGATAATCTACAACTTCGAGTTGTCAATTATATCCTTTATTACGACCCAATTCTTGAAATTTGGGACACAAGTATTCAATTAGTTCGGACTTCTTTAGTGTTGAATTGGGACCAAGACAAAAAGATCGAAAAGGCCTGTGCTTCCTTTGTTGAAATAAGGACAAATCGTTTGCTTAGATATTTTCTAAGAATAGACTTAGCGAAGTCACCTATTTCTTATACCGGAAAAAGGAACGATTTGTCGGGTTCCGGATTGATCTCTGAGAATGGATCAGATCGCCCTAATGTCAATCCGTTTTCTTCCATTTATTCCTATTCCAAGGCAAGGATTCAAGAATCCCTTAATCCAAATCAAGGAACTATCCATACGTTGTTGAATCGAAATAAGGAATCTCAATCTTTGATAATTTTGTCATCATCCAATTGTTTTCGAATAGGCCCATTCAACGATGTAAAATCTCCCAATGTGATAAAAGAATCAATCAAAAAGAACCCCCTAATTCCAATTAGGAATTCGTTAGGCCCGTTAGGAACAGGCTTTCCAATTTATAATTTTGATTTCTTTTCCCATTTAATAACCCATAATGAGATCTTGGTAACTAACTATTTGCAACTTGACAATTTAAAACAGATTTTTCAAATACTTAAATATTATTTACTGGATGAAAATGGTCAAATTTATAATCCCTATTCCTGCAGTAACATCATTTTGAATCCATTCCATTTGAATTGGTATTTTCTCCATTACAATTATTGTGAAGAGACATCTACAATCGTTAGTCTTGGGCAGTTTATTTGTGAAAATGTATGTATAGCCAAAAAAGGACCGCATTTAAAATCGGGTCAAGTTCTAATTGTTCAAGTTGACTCTGTGGTAATACGATCAGCTAAGCCTTATTTGGCTACTCCAGGCGCAACTGTTCATGGACATTATGGGGAAATCCTTTACGAAGGAGATACATTAGTTACATTTATATATGAAAAATCAAGATCTGGTGATATAACGC